ACGAGCTGCCAGGTACATTGGTCAAGGTTTCATGATCACCTTGTCCCACGCGAATCGTTTACCTGTAACTATTCAATACCCCTACGAAAAATTGATCACATCCGAACGTTTCCGAGGCCGAATCCACTTTGAATTTGATAAATGCATTGCTTGTGAAGTATGTGTTCGTGTATGTCCTATAGATCTACCCGTTGTAGATTGGAAATTGCAAACTGATATTCGAAAGAAACGATTACTTAATTACAGTATTGATTTTGGAATCTGTATATTTTGCGGTAATTGCGTTGAGTATTGTCCAACAAATTGTTTATCAATGACTGAAGAATATGAACTTTCTGCCTATGATCGTCACGAATTGAATTATAATCAAATTGCTTTAGGGCGGTTACCGGTATCAATAATTGAAGATTACACAATTCGAACAATTTCTTCGAATTTACCTCAAATAAAAAATGTATAAAACCTTCAATTCACAAAACATTTCCAAATTCAAATCACAAAAGCTTTATAGGTTTTGGATCTAAAGAAAGGAATGAGGTTTTTGCTTGGTAATACAAAAGAACGGCTGGTCGGTGAAAATCGCGGCTTATTTTTGATTAAAAATGGATTTCTATTCGAATAATGATTTGAAAATATAAAGTTTGAACCTCTGCTTCGATTGCTTCGATTGCTTCGATAATAAGAGTAGTCCAATAACTGTATTTACATCAATCCAAATAAACCCGTTCCAATTTCATTCAATTAAGAAGTATCCTAAAAAAAGGATAACTTCGTTTTTCCTGGTCAGGTCAAAAAAGGCATGAAATATTTCGATTTTTTTTATAAAATCAAATGGATTTACCTGGACCAATACATGATTTTCTTTTAGTCTTTCTGGGATTGGGTCTTATATTAGGAAGTCTGGCAGTAGTATTACTTCCGAATCCAATTTATTCGGCCTTTTCGTTGGGATGGGTTCTTTTTTGTATATCCTTATTCTATATTCTATCCAACTCCTATTTTGTAGCTGCTGCGCAGCTCCTTATTTATGTAGGAGCTATAAACGTTTTAATCATTTTTGCTGTAATGTTCATGAATGGGTCAGAATATTACAAAGATTTTCATCTTTGGACCGTTGGGGATGGAGTTACTTCAATAGTTTGTACAAGTCTTTTTATTTCACTAATTACTACTATTCCAGATACGTCCTGGTATGGGATCATTTGGACTACAAAATCAAATCAGATTCTAGAACAAGATTTGATAAGTAATAGTCAACAAATTGGAATTCATTTAGCAACAGATTTTTTTCTTCCATTTGAACTCATTTCAATAATTCTTTTAGTCGCTTTAATAGGTGCTATTGCTATAGCTCGTCAATAAGAAATCTTTAAAATGAGTAATTCAAATAGAATCAACGCAAAAGGAATGTTATAATTCGTTAATTTGAATTTCTGTCTAAAAAAATAGAATAAAAAGACTTTCATTTTATATTGATCTCTTACCAATCTATTCCATTATTCCATATTTCTTAGAATCGATTGAATTATTGTTCAGATTAAAAATGAATCAAAATTGATAAGGAGTTGGTTAATGATGCTCGAACATATACTTGTTTTGAGTGCTTACTTATTTTCTATTGGTATCTATGGATTAATCACAAGTCGAAATATGGTTAGAGCCCTTATGTGTCTTGAACTTATATTAAATTCAGTTAATATCAATTTTGTCACATTTTCTGATATTTTTGATAATCGTCAATTAAGAGGAGATATTTTCTCAATTTTTGTTATAACTATTGCAGCCGCTGAAGCAGCTATTGGATCGGCTATTGTTTCATCAATTTATCGTAACAGAAAATCAACTCGTATTAACCAATCCAATTTGTTGAATAAATAGTATTAATCATATAAATGCTAATTTTGAATATTAATAAATAAATTCAAATTCGCATTAGCGGGTTTGATATGTCTATAGTAGGGTATAATCGTAGTTGCAAAAACATAAGAAATCAAAGTATTTTGGCCCTCCCTCATAAATCAATTCGGAAGTAAATTGATTCTTATCACTCATTGATTCGTCTGGTATCTAACTATAGGATTCATTTATAAGTTAGTTTACTAGACCGAAAATTTATGGCGTTAAAAACGTATAGATCAAATGTCACATTCAGTAAAGATTTATGATACATGTATAGGATGTACTCAATGTGTCCGGGCGTGCCCCACGGATGTATTAGAAATGATACCCTGGGACGGATGTAAAGCTAAACAAATCGCCTCTGCTCCAAGGACCGAGGACTGTGTTGGTTGTAAGAGATGTGAATCCGCCTGTCCAACGGATTTTTTGAGCGTTCGGGTTTATTTATGGCATGAAACAACTCGCAGTATGGGTCTAGCTTATTGATACATTCCATAAAAATCTACTTGAATCCATTTTCTTTTTTTTTTATCGAAAAAATCCGTGCTCAATTCAATTTGATTTTGAGCACGGATTTTTCTGGCCCAAGTGTATCTTGTCTTTACCACGAACCATTTTCCTTGCTTAACAATAATTGTAGTTTTACCAATATTTGTGGGTTGCTTCATTTTTTTTCTTCCACATAGGGGAAATAGAGTAATACGCTGGTATACTATATGTATGTGTATATTAGAACTTCTTCTAACGACTTATGCATTCTGCTATCATTTTCAATCGGATGATCCACTAATTCAACTAATGGAGGATTATAAATGGATCCATTTTTTGGATTTCCATTGGAGATTAGGAATAGACGGACTCTCTATAGGACCCATTTTACTGACGGGATTCATCACCACTTTAGCTACTTTAGCGGCTTGGCCGGTTACTCGGGATTCTCGATTATTTCATTTCCTGATGTTAGCAATGTACAGTGGGCAAATAGGATTATTTTCTTCTAGAGATCTTTTACTTTTTTTCCTCATGTGGGAGTTAGAATTAATTCCCGTTTATCTACTTGTATCGATGTGGGGAGGAAAAAAACGTCTGTACTCAGCTACAAAATTTATTTTGTACACGGCGGGGGGTTCTGTTTTTCTTTTAATGGGAGTTCTGGGTATCGGTTTATATGGTTCTACTGAACCAACATTAAATTTTGAAATATTAGCCAACCGGTCCTATCCTGTGAACTTGGAAATACTATTTTATATTGGATTTTTTCTTGCTTTTGCTGTCAAATTGCCAATTATACCCCTACATATATGGTTACCCGATACCCATGGAGAAGCACATTATAGTACTTGTATGCTTCTAGCCGGAATCTTATTAAAAATGGGAGCGTATGGATTAGTTCGGATCAATATGGAATTATTTCCTCATGCTCATTCTATATTTTCCCCTTGGTTAATGGTAGTAGGCGCAATGCAAATAATCTATGCGGCTTCAACATCTCTCGGCCAACGAAATTTAAAAAAAAGAATAGCCTATTCCTCTGTATCTCATATGGGTTTCATAATTATAGGAATTGGTTCTATCACAGATATGGGGCTCAACGGAGCCCTTTTACAAATAATCTCTCATGGATTTATTGGCGCGGCGCTTTTTTTCTTGGCCGGAACAACTTATGATAGAATACGTCTTGTTTATCTTGACGAAATGGGCGGAATAGGTATTCCAATGCCAAAAATATTCACGATGTTCAGTAGCTTTTCGATGGCCTCCCTTGCATTACCTGGCATGAGTGGTTTTGTTGCTGAATTAATAGTTTTTTTTGGACTAATTACTAGTCCAAAATATCTTTTAATGACAAAACTCCCAATTACTTTTGTAATGGCAATTGGAATGATATTAACTCCTATTTATTTATTATCTATGTTACGACAGATGTTTTATGGATACAAGATATTTAATGGCTCAGACTCTTATTTTTTTGATTCTGGGCCGCGAGAGTTATTTCTTTCGGTTTCTATTTTTTTACCCGTACTCGGTATTGGTATGTACCCCGATTTCGTTCTTTCACTATCAGTTGAAAAGGTTGAAGTTATTCTATCTAATTCTTTTTTTAGATAATTTATAAATCTTATCATTTACAAAAGCGTTCGTTGTAAAATGGTACAATGACAAAGAGCCTGTCGAATCATATATGATTCGACAGGCTCTCGCCAATTAACACAAAGTTTTTTTATCTGATCTGCGTTGTACACCCTTTTAGTGCTATTTGTAATAAACCCCCTTTTTCTTTTTTGAATTCAATTAGATGTTAATGTAAATGAACCATAACTATGTAGTCCTATTCCTAATAGATTGACTCCAAAATAGCATATCCAAATTATAAGAAATCCAATAGACGCCACAATTGCTGAATTTGTACCCTTCAGTTTTATATTTGTTCGAGTATGTAAATAAATTGAAAATATGATCCAAGTAATAAAAGCCCAAGTTTCCTTTGGGTCCCAACTCCAATAGGATCCCCATGCTTCGTTAGCCCATACTGCTCCAGAAAGAATTCCTATGGTTAAAAAGATAAATCCTAGACTAATAACTCGATAACTCCAATAATCCAATTTTTGAATCAACTGTGATCTATAATAATTCCTTGCGAAAAAAAAAGAAGTTTTTTGGAAAAAATCCCTTTGTTCATTCATATATTCGATTTCGCCAAGGAAAAATGACTCATTTAAATTCAATAAATGATTACTCGTAGAAAAAAGCTTTCTCTTTTTTCTAACTGTAATGACTAGAAGTGATACTGATAATAATGATCCACATAAAAGGGCCGCATAGCCTAATATCATCATACTTACGTGCATTATTAGCCACTCGGATTGAAGAGCGGGTACTAAGATTGTCGATTCGTGTATTTCAGTTAAAAGACCTGAAGTAGCAAAGCCCTGGGAAAAAATAGCACTTGGGCCAATTATTGTGCTTAGAATATTTTGGTTTTTTTTGAAATATGAAACTATATAAATAAAGGACAAACTCCATGAAAGAAAAATTAACGATTCGTATAAATCACTTAGTGGAAAATGTCCCGAATAAATCCAACGAGAAATTAATAATCC